AGAGAAAGAAAAAAGTAAAATTATTTATAGATATTCAGATATGTTCCCTATGCTAACTCAGTTCTTGAACTCCGGTCAACAAACAATACGAGCTGCCAGGTACATTGGTCAAGGTTTCATGATCACCTTGGCCCACGCGAATCGTTTACCTGTAACTATTCAATACCCCTACGAAAAATTGATCACATCCGAACGTTTCCGAGGCCGAATCCACTTTGAATTTGATAAATGCATTGCTTGTGAAGTATGTGTTCGTGTATGTCCTATAGATCTACCCGTTGTAGATTGGAAATTGCAAACTGATATTCGAAAGAAACGATTACTTAATTACAGTATTGATTTTGGAATCTGTATATTTTGCGGTAATTGCGTTGAGTATTGTCCAACAAATTGTTTATCAATGACTGAAGAATATGAACTTTCTGCCTATGATCGTCACGAATTGAATTATAATCAAATTGCTTTAGGTCGGTTACCGGTATCAATAATTGAAGATTACACAATTCGAACAATTTCTTCGAATTTACCTCAAAAAAAAAATGTATAAAACCTTCGATTCACAAAACATTTACAAATTCAAATCAAAAAAGCTTTATAGGTTTTGGATCTAAAGAAAGGAATGAGGTTTTTGCTTGGTCAATACAAAAGAACGACTGGTCGGTGAAAATCGCGGCTTCTTTTTGATTAAAAATGGATTTCTAATTTCTATTCGAATAATGATTTGAAAATATAAAGTTTGAACCTCTGCTTCGATTGCTTCGATAATAAGAGTAGTCCAATAACTGTATTTACATCAATCCAAATCAACCCCGTTCAAATTTCATTCAATTAAGAAGTATCCTAAAAAAAAGGATAACTTCTTTTTTCCTGGTCAGGTCAAAAAAGGCATGAAATATTTCGATTTTTTTTATAAAATCAAATGGATTTACCTGGACCAATACATGATTTTCTTTTAGTATTTCTGGGATCGGGTCTTATATTAGGAAGTCTGGCAGTAGTATTACTTCCGAATCCAATTTATTCGGCCTTTTCGTTAGGATGGGTTCTTTTTTGTATATCCTTATTCTATATTCTATCCAACTCCTATTTTGTAGCTGCTGCGCAGCTCCTTATTTATGTAGGAGCTATAAACGTTTTAATCATTTTTGCTGTGATGTTCATGAATGGGTCAGAATATTACAAAGATTTTCATCTTTGGACCGTTGGGGATGGAGTTACTTCAATCGTTTGTACAAGTCTTTTTATTTCACTAATTACTACTATTCCAGATACGTCCTGGTATGGGATCATTTGGACTACAAAATCAAATCAGATTTTAGAACAAGATTTGATAAGTAATAGTCAACAAATTGGAATTCATTTAGCAACAGATTTTTTTCTTCCATTTGAACTCATTTCAATAATTCTTTTAGTCGCTTTAATAGGTGCTATTGCTATAGCTCGTCAATAAGAAATCTTTAAAATGAGTAATTCAAATAGAATCAACGCAAAAGGAATGTTATAATTCGTTAATTTTAATTTCCGTCTAAAAAAATAGAATAAAAAGACTTTAATTTTATATTGATCTCTTACTAATCTATTCCATTATTCCATATTTGTTAGAATCGAATCGATTGAATTATTGTTCAGATTAAAAATGAATCAAAGGAGTTGGTTAATGATGCTCGAACATATACTTGTTTTGAGTGCCTTTTTATTTTCTATTGGTATCTATGGATTAATCACAAGTCGAAATATGGTTAGAGCCCTTATGTGTCTTGAACTTATATTAAATTCAGTTAATATGAATTTTGTAACATTTTCGGATATTTTTGATAATCGTCAATTAAGAGGAGATATTTTCTCAATTTTTGTTATAACTATTGCAGCCGCTGAAGCAGCTATTGGATCGGCTATTGTTTCATCAATTTATCGTAACAGAAAATCAACTCGTATTAACCAATCCAATTTGTTGAATAAATAGTATTAATCATATAAATGCTCATTTTGAATATTAATAAATAAATGAAACTTCGCATTAGGGGGTTTAATATGTCTATAGTAGGGTATAAAATCGTAGTTGCAAAAACATAAGAAATCAAAGTATTTTGGCCCTCCCTCATAAATCCATTCGGAAGTAAATTGATTCTTATCACTCATTGATTCGTCTGGTATCTAACTATAGGATTCATTTCTAAGTTAGTTTACTAGACCGCAAATTTATGGCGTTAAAAAACGTATAGATCCAATGTCACATTCAGTAAAGATTTATGATACATGTATAGGATGTACTCAATGTGTCCGGGCGTGTCCCACGGATGTATTAGAAATGATACCCTGGGACGGATGTAAAGCTAAACAAATCGCCTCTGCTCCAAGGACCGAGGACTGTGTTGGTTGTAAGAGATGTGAATCCGCCTGTCCAACGGATTTTTTGAGCGTTCGGGTTTATTTATGGCATGAAACAACTCGCAGTATGGGTCTAGCTTATTGATACATTCCATAAAAATCTACTTGAATCCATTTTATTTTTTTTATCGAAAAAATCCGTGCTCAAAATCAAATTTAATTGAGCACGGATTTTTCTGGCCCAAGTGTATCTTGTCTTTACCACGAACCATTTTCCTTGCTTAACAATAATTGTAGTTTTACCAATATTTGCGGGTTGCTTCATTTTTTTTCTTCCACACAGGGGAAATAGAGTAATGCGCTGGTATACTATATGTATGTGTATCTTAGAACTTCTTCTAACGACTTATGCATTCTGCTATCATTTTCAATCGGATGATCCATTAATTCAACTAATGGAGGATTATAAATGGATCCATTTTTTGGATTTCCATTGGAGATTAGGAATAGACGGACTCTCTATAGGACCCATTTTACTGACGGGATTCATCACCACTTTAGCTACTTTAGCGGCTTGGCCGGTTACTCGAGATTCTCGATTATTTAATTTCCTGATGTTAGCAATGTACAGTGGGCAAATAGGATTATTTGCTTCTAGAGATCTTTTACTTTTTTTCCTCATGTGGGAGTTAGAATTAATTCCCGTTTATCTACTTGTATCGATGTGGGGAGGAAAAAAACGCCTGTACTCAGCTACAAAATTTATTTTGTACACGGCGGGGGGTTCTATTTTTCTTTTAATGGGAGTTCTGGGTATCGGTTTATATGGTTCTACTGAACCAACATTAAATTTTGAAATATTAGCCAACCGGTCCTATCCTCTGAACTTGGAAATACTATTTTATATTGGATTTTTTCTTGCTTTTGCTGTCAAATTGCCAATCATACCCCTACATATATGGTTACCCGATACCCATGGAGAAGCACATTATAGTACTTGTATGCTTCTAGCCGGAATCTTATTAAAAATGGGAGCGTATGGATTAGTTCGGATCAATATGGAATTATTTCCTCATGCTCATTCTATATTTTCTCCTTGGTTAATTGTAGTAGGCGCAATGCAAATAATCTATGCGGCTTCAACATCTCTCGGTCAACGGAATTTAAAAAAAAGAATAGCCTATTCCTCTGTATCTCATATGGGTTTCATAATTATAGGAATTGGTTCTATCACAGATATGGGACTTAACGGAGCCCTTTTACAAATAATATCTCATGGATTTATTGGCGCGGCGCTTTTTTTCTTGGCCGGAACAACTTATGATAGAATACGTCTTGTTTATCTTGACGAAATGGGCGGAATAGGTATTCCAATGCCAAAAATATTCACGATGTTCAGTAGCTTTTCGATGGCCTCCCTTGCATTACCTGGCATGAGTGGTTTTGTTGCGGAATTAATAGTTTTTTTTGGACTAATTACTAGTCCAAAGTATCTTTTAATGACAAAACTCCCAATTACTTTTGTAATGGCAATTGGAATGATATTAACTCCTATTTATTTATTATCTATGTTACGACAGATGTTTTATGGATACAAGATATTTAATGGCACAGACTCTTATTTTTTTGATTCTGGGCCGCGAGAGTTATTTCTTTCGGTTTCTATTTTTTTACCCGTACTCGGTATTGGTATGTATCCCGATTTCGTTCTTTCACTATCAGTTGAAAAGGTTGAAGTTATTCTATCTAATTCTTTTTTTAGATAATTTATAAATATTATCATTTACAAAAGCGTTCGTTGTAAAATGGTAAAATGACAAAGAGCCTGTCGAATCATATTCAAATATGATTCGACAGGCTCTCGCCAATTTACACAAAGTTTTTTTATCTGATCTGCGTTGTACACCCTTTTATTGTATTGCTATTTGTAAGAACCCCTTTTTTTTAATTCAATTAGATGTTAATGTAAATGAACCATAACTATGTAGTCCTATTCCTAATAGATTGACTCCAAAATAGCATATCCAAATTATAAGAAATCCAATAGACGCCACAATTGCTGAATTTGTACCCTTCAGTTTTCTATTTGTTCGAGTATGTAAATAAATTGAAAATATGATCCAAGTAATAAAAGCCCAAGTTTCCTTTGGGTCCCAACTCCAATAGGATCCCCATGCTTCGTTAGCCCATACTGCTCCAGAAAGAATTCCTATGGTTAAAAAGATAAATCCTAGACTAATAACTCGATAACTCCAATAATCCAATTTTTGAATCACCTGTGATCTATAATAATTCCTTGTGAAAAAAAAAGAAGTTTTTTGTAAAACATCCCTCATGTATTCGATTTCACCAAGGAAAAATGACTCATTTAAATTCAATAAATGATTACTCGTAGAAAAAAGAGAAAGCTTTTTTCTAACTGTAATGACTAGAAGTGATACTGATAATAATGATCCACATAAAAGGGCCGCATAGCCTAATATCATCATACTTACGTGCATTATTAGCCACTCGGATTGAAGAGCGGGTACTAATATTGTCGATTCGTGTATTTCAGTTAAAAGACCTGAAGTAGCAAAGCCCTGGGAAAAAAGAGCACTCGGTCCAATTATTGTGCTTAGAATATTTTGGTTTTTTTTGAAATATGAAATTATATAAATAAAGGAAAAACTCCATGAAAGAAAGATTAACGATTCATATAAATCACTTAGTGGAAAATGTCCCGAATAAATCCAACGAGAAATTAATAATCCTGTTATACAGAAAAAAGTCATTATCATGCCCGTTTTGGATGAATCATCTAGTTTTACGATTTCATCGACTAAAAAGGTTATCAAATGAATTGTAATTATAATTGAAACGATCGAAAAAGAAATATGAGTTAATATATGCTCTAAGGTTGAAAATATCATAAAATAAAGAGTTCCTTAATTATAAAAAATTATAAAATCGAAATTAGCAATTGAATTTATTTTTATTATAGAATCTATTTGATTTTTTTAAGAGATGATATGCCGCCACTCGGACTCGAACCGAGATGCTCTAGCACTGCTTCCTAAGAGCAGCGTGTCTACCGATTTCACCATAGCGGCCTGTCTTGACCTCATAATAACCTATGACTAAATAATCGTCTAGATTTACGAATTAAATTGAGTGCAATATTTTTTAGGAAAGATTCAAATTGATGAATAAAAATTTGTTCAAATAGGTATTTGAAGGTTCATTAGTTTCGTTTAGGATTTTTGTTTTATTTTGTATTTTATACTCTTCTCGACTCAACTCTTGTAAATCCTACTATGAATTAAGGAATAGAACCCTCCCTCCCCAAAAAACATTTTTTTTTAATTAACTGTTTTTGATTTATTTGATTTCAAAAAGTGAAACCAAAAAAGCCGTTTTATCGATGAACACAAAAAAAAAGACCCTATTTTAGATCATTCAAAATTGACACATATTTATATTTATCCAAAATATTTTCACTAAGGGTTTTTGTGTGGATTGAGGGCGAGATATATGGGGGCTATATAAGAATTTATATAAAATCCAAAAGTAAGCAAATTGTACAAAAAAGAAAACCTTATATTACAAATAAGTTAATGGTGAAAATTAGACCCCCCGCCTTGCAAATGATAAAATATACTAAAAAGAAAAAAGAATACTTTTTTTGAATTGGATAAGGTAAACAGAAAAATTCTTATTCTACATATGCTCTAATAGCGGAACGAATTCCATTCCCCATTGAAGGAAATGGAATTCGGGAATTTTATTTTTGAAATGAAATGACTCCACTTTTGAGTCAGGCCGGTTTAGATTATTCCAACGTATTATGTTTTATTACTTAGTTTATTCGTTTGTCGGACAAAAAAACTTTTTGAATTCCCGGTAGAAAGAGATTTACCTAAGGAAAATGCTTTTAACGCTGCCCGATACCCCTTCTTTTTCCAAAAATTTTTACGAATACGCTTTTTTGATGCAGAAGTACGTTTTTTTGGAACTGCCATTTAAATAAAAATTAAGAGATTACTCATTGGTATAGCTGGATGTGAAAGACATCTATTGTTGAAAAAAATATGAGCTTTTCTGATTCACTATGTATTTCTTTTCTAGAAAATATTTTTTCAAAAAATATAAAAGAATAGAAAAGATGGGTGAACAGTATGGCAAAATCGGATAAAATATTTCTAAAAATAGAAAAAAATAAGATTTAAAATAACTTGTCAAATCCGGGAAAAATATGCCCAATTTGACTTGAATTTTAAAATTTGAAGGAAATTGGTAATTAATCTATTTCTTTCATATGATTTGACCAATTGTAACTTCTTGATTTGAATATTTGAAGTATTTAGCAGAAATTCAGAACGAATAAGTAAGAAGAAATAAAAATTCAAAAATTTTAGTTAAGTTAGTACATATTTTCATTTTTTTATTGACTCCTTTCAAAAGAGGTAAGGTCGGGTGAATTGGAAACCGTTAATATTAATTAAAAATTTTAAAAACTTTTTTTTATGGAACAGACATATCAATATGCGTGTATTTTACCTTTCGTTCCACTTCTAGTTCCTATATTAATAGGAGTGGGACTTGTTATTTTTCCGACAACAACAAAAAATCTTCATCGTATGTGGGCTTTTCCAAGTATTTTATTGTTAAGTATAGTCATGATTTTTTCAACTAATCTGTCTATTCAGCAAATAAATAGCAGTTATATCTATCAATATGTATGGTCTTGGACCCTCGATAATGATTTTTCTTTAGAATTTGGCTGCTTGATTGATCCGCTTACTTCTATTATGTTGATGTTAATTACTACTGTTGGAATTATGGTTCTTATTTATAGTGATAATTATATGGCTCACGATCAAGGATACGTGAGATTTTTTGCTTATATGAGTTTTTTCAGTACTTCCATGTTGGGATTAGTTACTAGTTCAAATTTGATACAAATTTATATTTTTTGGGAATTGGTTGGAATGTGTTCGTATCTATTAATAGGGTTTTGGTTCACACGACCTCCTGCGGCAAATGCTTGTCAAAAAGCGTTTGTAACTAATCGTGTAGGGGATTTTGGTTTATTATTAGGAATTTTGGGTTTTTATTGGATAACAGGTACTTTTGAATTTCGAGATTTATTCGAAATACTCAATAACTTGATTTCTAATAATGAAGTCAATT